AATGAGATGCCTGATTAAAGGACTATCTTGATAGGGTAGATAAAGTAAAAATATTACTCTCATTACATAAGATAGAATTAAACTATCACCTTTAGTATCAAAAACTAATGTGCATCTTACACCTTAATATAAAAAGATAAGCTAATTAAGCTAATGGGTTCATACCCCATTTATGAAGGTAAGAATCCTTCTCTTTTTAATGTACAACAACTCTATAAAACTTCTTTTCCTATCATCAATGATGATAGGAACGATCCTGTCCATTTCTTCTAATTCCTGAATAGGAATCTGAATAGGACTAGAGATCAACTTACTATCCATTATTCCTATACTAACAGACAATAAAAACTTAATAATTAATGAACCAGCAATTAAATATTTCATCATTCAATCAATAGCATCAACAATACTATTAATTTCAATTCTAATTATCCAAATAAAATTCATAATATGATGAGATAAAAAAGATATTTCATCAATAATAATCATGTCAAGAATAATAATAAAAATAGGAGCAGCACCATTTCACTTCTGACTCCCAGAAGTAATATCATCAACAAGATGAATTAACTGCTTAATATTAATAACATGACAAAAAATTGCCCCAATATTAACGTTATCATACTGCATTAAAATAGAAATATTTCTATTTTCAGTAATTATACTAAGAATTATTATTGGGGCAATAGGAGGATTAAATCAAACATCAACACGACAAATTATAGCATACTCATCTATTAGACATTTAGGATGAATAATCAGATCAATAATTGTTAGAGAAAACACATGAGAATTATATTTTATTGTATACTCAACATTAAATGTAATAATTATTCTAATATTCAAAATAACTAATTTATTTTTTCTAAACCAAATATACTCAACAAGATTATTAAAAACAGAGATTAAATTCATAATAATAACGTCATTATTATCATTAGGTGGGTTACCACCAATATTAGGATTTCTACCAAAATGAATTGTTATTCAAGCAATAATTGATAACAAAATAACAATTATGGTACTATTTATAATTGTATTCACAACTATCACATTATATTACTATATACGAATCAGATTTTCAGCAATCATTATATCTCATAATGAAAAATCGTGATTAATAAAGACTAAAATAAACAAATTAATAACAATTCTACCAATTATATCAACAGTATCAATAATAGGATTAATATGTACATCAACCCTAATATTACTTTACTAAGACCTTAAGTTAATGAAACTAATAACCTTCAAAGTTATAATTAAAAGTTATCTTTTAGGTCTTAGTAAAGTAATATTTTACACCTCTAGAATTGCAGTCTAGAATCATAATTGAATATAAGACCTATTTGTGGTAAGAGGAAGAAACAACTCCCATAATTAGATTTACAATCTAACACCTAATATTCAGTCATCTTACCGAAAAAATGACTATTCTCAACAAACCATAAGGATATTGGAACTTTATACTTTATATTTGGAGCATGAGCTGGGATAGTAGGAACATCAATAAGAATAATTATCCGAATAGAATTAGGACAGCCAGGATCAATAATTGGAGATGATCAAACCTATAATGTAATTATTACAGCACATGCATTTGTAATAATTTTCTTTATAGTTATACCAATTATAATTGGAGGTTTTGGAAATTGATTAGTACCACTAATAATTGGAGCACCTGATATAGCATTTCCACGAATAAATAACATAAGATTCTGATTATTACCACCATCATTAACACTTTTAATTATATCTTCTTTAGTAGAAAATGGAGTAGGAACAGGATGAACCGTTTACCCACCACTAGCAAGAGTTATTGCACACAGAGGTGCATCAGTAGATTTAGCAATTTTCTCCTTACATTTAGCAGGTATTTCATCAATTTTAGGAGCAATTAACTTCATTACAACAGCAATTAATATACGATCAAATAATATAACCCTTGATCAAACACCACTATTTGTTTGATCAGTAGCAATTACAGCATTATTATTATTATTATCGTTACCAGTTTTAGCAGGAGCAATTACTATACTCTTAACTGACCGAAACCTTAATACATCATTCTTTGATCCAGCAGGTGGAGGTGATCCAATTCTATATCAACATTTATTTTGATTCTTTGGACATCCAGAAGTATATATTTTAATTTTACCAGGATTTGGTATTATTTCTCATATTGTTTGTCAAGAAAGAGGAAAAATTGAATCATTTGGAACTATTGGTATAATCTATGCAATACTATCAATTGGACTAATAGGATTTATTGTATGAGCACATCATATATTTACTGTAGGTATAGATGTTGATACACGGGCCTATTTTACCTCAGCAACAATAATTATTGCCGTTCCAACAGGAATTAAAGTATTCAGATGAATAGCAACACTATATGGTACTAAATTCAAATTTAACCCACCTTTATTATGAGCATTAGGATTTATTTTTCTATTTACAATAGGAGGATTAACAGGATTAGTACTTGCAAATTCATCATTAGATATTGTATTACACGATACATATTATGTAGTAGCACACTTCCATTATGTACTATCTATAGGAGCAGTATTTGCAATTATAGGAGGTGTTATTCAATGATACCCTTTATTCACAGGAATAACAATAAATAATAAATGATTAAAAATTCAATTTATTATTATATTTATTGGAGTAAACCTAACATTTTTCCCTCAACATTTTCTTGGATTAGCAGGAATACCACGACGATATTCAGACTACCCTGATGCATATACATCATGAAATGTTATTTCAAGAATTGGATCAATAATTTCAATCACAGGAATTATTATATTTATTTTAATCATATGAGAAAGAATAATTAAAAAACGAAATGTAATATTTAGAACAAATATAAGAAGATCGACAGAATGATTACAAAATAATCCACCTGCAGAACATAGATATTCAGAATTACCAATAATTTATAGATTCTAATATGGCAGATTAATGCAATAGATTTAAGCTCTAAAAATAAAGGTTTGACCTTTTATTAGAAAATTAATGGCAACATGATCAAATTTATCATTACAAGATAGAGCATCACCCCTAATAGAACAATTATCATTCTTCCATGATCATACAATAATTGTTTTGTTATTAATCACAACAATTGTAGGATATTTATTAAGATATATAATATTAACAAAATATACAAACCAAAATATACTTCATGGTCATACAATTGAAACTATCTGAACAACACTACCAGCAATTACATTAATTTTTATTGCATTACCATCATTACGACTACTATATTTACTTGATGATTCATCAGATGCTATAATTACAATCAAAACAATTGGACGACAATGATACTGAAGATATGAATATTCAGACTTTATTAATGTAGAATTTGATACATACATAACACCTGAAAATGAACTTAATAAAGAAGAATTTCGACTACTTGAAGTTGACAACCGAACAACATTACCAATAAATACAGAAATTCGAGTATTAACCAGAGCATCAGATGTATTACACTCATGAGCAATTCCATCTCTAGGAATCAAGATTGATGCAACACCTGGACGATTAAATCAAGGAATATTCATAATTAATCGTCCAGGATTATTCTTTGGTCAATGTTCAGAAATCTGTGGAGCAAATCATAGATTTATACCAATCGTAATTGAAAGAACTTCAGTAAAACTTTTTATTAAGTGATTATCTAGAATAATTTAAGGAGTTAGTTAAAATATAACATTAGAATGTCAATCTAAAATAACTACTAATAGTACACCTTGATACATCAGATGACTGAAAGTAAGTAATGGTCTCTTAAACCAAAAAATAGTAAATTAACGTCTACTTCTGATGAGGTAAAATTTAAAACTTAATTCCTCAAATATCCCCTATAATATGATTTTCACTATTCATTTTTTTTTCAATAACATTAATTCTATTTAATCAATTAAACTTTTTTTCATATAAACCAAACAAAATTAAAAAAATAACAATAAAAATAAAAAAAAACATCAACTGAATATGATAACAAATTTATTCTCAACATTTGATCCATCAACTAACCTATTAAATACCTCAATTAACTGAACTAGAACATTATTAGGATTAATACTGATCCCATCAATATTCTGATTATTACCGTCACGAATTAACATCTTATGAAATAAATTAAACTTAAATTTACATAATGAATTTAAAATATTATTAGGAAAAAATTCATTTCAAGGATCAACATTTATTTTTATTTCAATTTTTATTATAATATTATTTAATAATTTTATAGGATTATTTCCATATATTTTTACAAGAACAAGACATATAACATTAACATTTACAATTGCATTACCAATATGAATAAGATTTATATTATTTGGATGAATTAATAATACAAATCATATATTCACTCATTTAGTCCCACAAGGAACACCAACCGCATTAATATCATTTATAGTATTAATTGAAACAATCAGTAATATTATTCGCCCAAGAACATTAGCAGTACGATTAGCTGCAAATATAATTGCAGGACATCTACTATTAACACTACTAGGAAATACAGGATCATCCTTAACAACAAGAATTATATTAATTTTAATTATTGGACAAATAATACTATTAATTCTAGAGTCAGCAGTATCAATAATTCAAGCATATGTATTTTCAATCTTAAGAACATTATATTCAAGAGAAGTTTATTAAACTTATGTTAACAAATAACAACAATCACCCATTCCATATAGTAGATTATAGACCATGACCCTTAATTGGAGCAATTGGAGCAATAATTTTAACCTCAGGACTAACTAAATGATTTCACACATTTAATATAAACTTAATTATTATTGGAATAACAATTACTATTCTAACTATAATTCAATGATGACGAGATGTAATTCGTGAAGGCACATTTCAAGGACTACATACCAAAATAGTATCAAAAGGATTACGATGAGGTATAATTCTTTTTATTACATCAGAAGTATTATTTTTTATATCATTCTTCTGAGCATTTTTTAATAGAACGCTAGCACCAACAATTGAACTAGGAATAAAATGACCACCTATAGGAATTCAACCATTTAATCCAATACAAATCCCACTTCTAAATACTGTAATCCTTTTAGCATCAGGAGTTACAATTACATGAGCACATCATAGAATTATAGAATCTAACCATTCACAAGCAACACAAGGATTATTTTTCACAATAATTTTAGGATTTTACTTTACAATTCTACAAGCATATGAATATTGAGAAGCACCTTTTACGATTGCAGACGCAGTATATGGATCAACCTTTTTTGTAGCAACAGGATTCCATGGATTACATGTAATTATTGGTTCAACATTTCTATTAACATGCTTGACACGACATATAATAAATCAATTCTCATCAACCCATCATTTTGGGTTTGAAGCAGCAGCATGATATTGACACTTTGTTGATGTAGTATGATTATTTCTATATTTATCCATTTACTGATGAGGTAGATAATTATTTTTCTAGTATAAGTAGTACATTTGACTTCCAATCAAAAAGATTGAAATATCAAGAAAAATAATTTTAATAATAATAACAAGAATTATTATCACATTTATTTTACCAATAATTATTATATTATTAGCAACAACCCTATCAAAAAAATCAATTAATGATCGAGAAAAAAGATCACCATTTGAATGTGGATTTGACCCAAAAAGATCAGCACGAATACCATTTTCAATTCAATTCTTCTTAATTGCAGTAATCTTTCTAATTTTTGATGTAGAAATTGCATTAATCTTACCAATTATTATTATTATAAAAACATCAAATATTATAATATGAACATTATCAACAATAACATTTATTATTATCCTATTAATAGGATTATATTATGAATGAAATCAAGGAGCTCTTAAATGAGCTAATTAGGATTATAGTTAATTATAACATTTGGTTTGCAACCAAAAAGTATTGGAATACCAATTAATCTTAATTCAAAATAAGAAGCGAAATATTGCAATCAGTTTCGACCTGATATATTGGCAAATAAATGCCCTTATTTATTAATTGAAGCCAAAATAGAGGCGTATTACCGTTAATAATATAAATGAATAAATATTATTCCAATTAAGGAAATGTAAAGTCAATATAAAAGCTGCTAACTTTCTATAATAGCGGTTAAAATCCGTTAACATTTCTATTTATATAGTTTAAAAAAAACATTACATTTTCACTGTAAAAATAATAAATAATATTTATAAATACCTAAAAATAAAAATATTTCCCTAACATCTTCAATGTTAAGCTCTAACAATAAGCTATTTAGGTAATTTAAAAAAAATAATATAAATAAAATAAATAATCAAAAAATAAAAGTTAATAAATAAACCTTAAAGTTAGAATCATATAAAGACTGAATATAATCAACTAAATATAAAAAAAAAGAATATAAACCCTGACCACCAAATAATTCTCCTCAACCAGAATCAATAGACCTCAAAGAATAATAACCAAAACTTAAAGGTAAATATCTAATATAATTTGTTGAAATAAAAGGCATAAATCATATAGATCCAGTAAACATAATAAAAGATAAAAAATTAAAGGATAATAAATTATAAGAATAATTAAAATCAGAAATAATATAACCAAAATATGAACCCAAAATAATAATAAATAAAGTTAAAAACTTTAAATATCAAGGCAATAAAATTAAATAAGGTACAGGAAAAATTAATCAAGAAAGGAATCTACCACCAAAAACAGCAACAATTAATAAACCAATTATACCAAATGAAATAAAATAATTTCTATCATTAAAAGAATAAATAGAATAATAATTATTATCACCAGATATTGAATAATAAAATAAACGAAAAGAATAAGAAGCAGTTAAACCAGTAGAAAAAAAAAACATAAAAAAAATGAAAAAATTAATTCAACTTAAACTTACAATTTCAAGAATCAAATCCTTAGAATAAAAACCAGCTAAAAAAGGTATTCCACATAAACACAATCTAGAAACATTAAAACAAATAGAAGTTAAAGGTATAAAATGAATAATAGAACCCATAAAACGAATATCTTGAGAATCACGTAAGTTATGAATTATAGAACCTGCACATATAAATAATAAAGCCCTAAATAAAGCATGAGTCAATAAATGAAAAAAAGCAAGATCAGAATAACCCATTGATAAAATTCCCATTATTAAACCAAGTTGACTTAAAGTCGAAAGAGCAATAATCCTCTTTAAATCAAACTCAAAATTAGCTCCAAGACCAGACATAAATATAGTTAAGCAACCAATAAAAAGAATATACCAACCCAAATCATAAATTAATAATATTGAATTAAAACGAATTAATAAATAAATACCAGCAGTAACAAGAGTAGAAGAATGAACCAAAGCAGAAACAGGAGTAGGAGCAGCCATAGCAGCAGGAAGTCATGAAGAAAAAGGAATCTGAGCTCTCCTAGTTATAGCAGCTATAATAATCAATATAGTAATAACTTTCATCTCAAAAGAATCATTAATAAAGCAATAATAATAAATATAATTTCAACTACCAAAATTTAATATCCAAGAAATAGCAATTAGGATAGAAACATCACCAATACGATTAGATAAAGCAGTTAATATACCAGCATTATAAGACTTTACATTCTGATAATAAATAACTAAGCAATATGACACAAGCCCTAATCCATCTCAACCCAACAAAATTCTAATTAAATTTGGACTAATAATTAAAAGAACTATTGAAAAAATAAACATTAATACAATTAAAATAAAACGATTAATATTTTTTTCATTATTCATATAATCATTTCTATAATAAATAACTAAAGAAGAAATATACATTACAAAAGATATAAAAACAAAAGATATTCAATCAAAGATGAAAGTTATTACTACCATAGAACTATTTAAACTAAATAACTCCCACTCAATAAATAATCTATAATCAATTATTAAAAAATAAATACCTAACACAAAAAATAAAGTTCTAAATAAAAACAAAACAAAAAAGCTTAATGAACAAATAGAAAATAAATACACGACCTAAGATGAAAAATCATATCATTGATTCCACAAAACAATATTTTAAATTAAAATACTTAAGCCCTAAAAATAAAAATATTCACCCCTTAAACATAATAAATTAAGAGGAAACCAATGTAAAAATAAAAGATGATATTCACGAAAATAACCTAAAGAACAAGTATAAATACCAGAATAATATAAACCATGTTGAGAATAAGAATACATATATAATGTATAAACAGCTCTAAAAAAAGATAAAAAAATTAATAATAAAATCAAATAAGAAGATCAAGAAATAACTCTATTTAATAGTCTGAATTCACCCAAAAGATTTAAAGAAGGAGGAGCAGCCATATTTGAAGATCTTAAAAGAAATCATCATATAGACATTGTAGGTATTAAATTAATTATACCCTTATTAATTAATATTCTTCGTCTACCTAAACGCTCATAAATAATATTTGATAAACAAAATAAACCAGAAGAACACAACCCATGACCAATTATTAAAGAAAGTGATCCTATACAACCTCATCAATTTATAGTTAATAACCCACAAATCACCAGTCTTATATGAGAAACAGAAGAATAAGCAATTAAAGACTTTAAATCAACCTGACGAAAACAAATAAATCTAATAATAACACCACCAAATAATCTAAAGGATATAAAAAAATAATTAAACCTTAAACCCAGACAAGAAATAACCTTTATTAAACGAAAAATACCATAACCCCCCAACTTTAATAAAATACCAGCTAGGATCATTCTACCAGAGATAGGAGCTTCCACATGAGCTTTAGGGAGTCAAAGATGAAATAAAAAAATAGGTATTTTAACTAAAAAGGCAAAAATAGAAAAAACATAAAATAAAAAATAAAAAGAACCAAAATCAAGCAATAAAGGATAATAAAGAGTATTAAATAAATTATTAATCTTAAATAAAACTAATAATAAAGGCAATCTAGCAACTAAAGTATAAAAAATTAAATAAATACCAGCCTGCAAACGTTCAGGTTGATAACCTCAACCTAAAATTAAAAACAAAGTAGGAATTAATCTAGATTCAAAAAAAATATAAAAAGAAAATAAATTTAAACTAGAAAAAGAACAAAACAATATTAATAATAAAAGCAAAACAATAAAAATAAAAAAATTAGAATGATAAGAAAAAAAATAAATTGATCTTCTTGCAGTAATTATTAAACAACATACCCAAAAACTTAATAAGATAAACATAAAGGAATAAAAATCAATACCAAAATAATAACCAACCAATCTTAAATCAGAATAAGAATATATTGAAATCATAAAAGAAAAACTAAACAAAAATATTAAAGAATGGATTAATCATCAATAATCAGTTATTAAACAAATAGGGATCAAAAAAACAATCATAAATAAATACCTTAACATAAACATAAAAAAAAAGAATTAAAAAAATCATTACCATGAGAACGAACTATTGAAACTAAAATAGAAAGACCCAAAGCACCTTCACAAACAGAAAAAACTAAAAAAACAACAGGAAAAAAATAATCATAATCAAACTCAACAAGAAAAATAATAATTAATATAAATAAAGAAAGAACAATATATTCCAATCTTAATAAAACTACCAATAAATGTTTACGTTTTGAACAAAAAACGTAAACACCAGAAAAATAAATTGATAAACAAGTAAATAATCTAAATATAGACATTAGTTTTAATAGTTTAAAAAAAACATTGGTCTTGTAAACCAAAATTAAGAAGATACTTTTAAAACTTCAAGAGTAGAAAAATACTTCCATCATTGATCCCCAAAATCAATATTTTAATTAAAATAACTCTTGAAATGATAAAGATAATAATTATAAGATCATCAAACTTAATAAATATTAATTTAATAAAAACTAATCACCCAATATTAATTATAATAATCATTATTATTCAAACAATATTCATTAGAGTAATAACAGGAATATTAATAGAAAGATTCTGATTATCATACATTCTTATACTAATATTTATAGGTGGAATAATAGTACTATTTATCTACATTACAAGAATTGCATCAAATGAAATATTCAAAATCAAATTTAATAAAATTATTTTCATTATATGTATAATAATTATCTTATCAATCACAATTTATAATATTGATAAGATAATATTTAGGGATATAATTAAAAATACAGAGATAATAAATTTAAACTACTCAATTAATTTTAAAGAAATATCAACCTCAATAATAAAACTATACAATAATCCAACAATAATAATTACAATTACCATAATAATTTATTTATTCATTACACTATTAGCAGTAGTAAAAATTACCAATATCAATCAAGGACCTATACGCAAAATAAATTAATAAACTAATGAATAAACCATTACGAACAAACCATCCAGTAATTAAAATCATTAATAACTCATTAATTGACCTACCAGCACCAATAAACATTTCATTATGATGAAACCTTGGATCAATATTAGGACTATGTTTATTAATTCAAATCATAACAGGATTATTCTTAACTATACATTACACACCAAATATTGAAATAGCATTCTCAAGAGTAATTCATATTTGCCGAGACGTAAATAATGGATGAATAATTCGAACAATACATGCAAATAGTGCATCAATATTCTTCATTTGTATATATTTACATGTAGGACGAGGAATTTATTACGGATCATATATATACATAAATACATGAATAACAGGAACAATAATTATATTTACAGTAATAGCAACAGCATTTATAGGATATGTTTTACCTTGAGGACAAATATCATTTTGAGGAGCAACAGTAATTACAAACTTATTATCAGCAATTCCCTATATTGGAACAGACATTGTACAATGAATCTGAGGAGGATTTGCAGTTGACAACGCAACACTAAATCGATTTTATACCTTCCATTTTATTTTACCATTTATTGTTATAGCAATAGTTATAATACATTTATTTTTTCTTCATCAAACAGGATCAAACAATCCAATCGGATTAAATAGAAACATTGATAAAATTCCATTCCATCCATACTTTACTTACAAAGACATAATTACATTCATTATTCTAATAATAATAACAATTATAATATGTCTAATTCAACCTTATATACTAGGAGATCCAGACAACTTTATACCAGCTAATCCACTAGTAACCCCTATCCATATTCAACCCGAATGATATTTTCTATTTGCATATGCAATTCTACGATCAATTCCCAATAAGCTTGGAGGAGTTATTGCATTAGTAATATCAATTATAATCCTATTAATTTTACCACTCTATAACAAAACAAAATTTCGAGGAAATCAATTTTACCCAATAAATCAAATTATATTTTGAATTATAGTAATTGTAGTATGTTTATTAACATGAATTGGAAAACGACCAGTAGAAGAACCATATATTATAACTGGACAAACATTAACAACTGTATACTTTTTATACTTCCTAATCAATGTTCATATTGCAAAAATATGAGATAAACTTATTAAAACATAAGTTAATTAGCTTAAGATAAAGCAAATGTTTTGAAAACATAAGAGCAGAAGTTCAATTCTTCTATTAACTTTAAAATTCTTAAAAAATTTAATTAAATAATTGAAAAAAATATAATCCTCAAACCAATAAAAAAAAATAAAAAATTTAAAGACAAAGGTAAATAACTCCTTCAAGCCAAATACATAAGTTTATCATAACGAAAACGAGGTAAAGTACCACGAATTCAAATAAAGAAAAAAGAAACAAAAGAAAGCCTTAAAAAAAAATAAAAAGAATAAAAATCACCACCTAAAAAAACCAATGAAAATAACATTCTCATAAAAATAATTCTAGAATACTCAGCAAGAAAAATTAGAGTAAAACCACCAGCACCATACTCAATATTAAACCCAGAAACTAACTCGGACTCACCTTCAGCAAAATCAAAAGGAGTCCGGTTAGTCTCTGCTAAACAAGAACCAAAAAAAGATAAAGCCAAAGGAAAAGAAAAACCAATAAATCAACAATAAAACTGAAAATTCATAAAATCATATATATTAAAACTACCTACTAAAATAATTAATGATAATAAAATTAAAGCCAATCTTACTTCATAAGAAATAGTTTGAGCAACAGAACGTAAAGAACCCAATAATGAATAATTTGAATTAGAAGATCAACCAGCAATTATTAATGTATAAACTCTTAATCTAGTACAACAAAGAAAAAATAAAAAACCATAAGGAAAAGAACATATATAAGTTATATAAGGAAAAATAATTCAAACTAATAAAGAAATCATTAAATTAAAAACAGGGGAAAAATAATACAAAAAATAATTTGATATAAAAGGAATTGGCTGTTCCTTACAAATTAATTTAATAGCATCTCTAAAAGGTTGAGGAATACCTAAAAATCCTACCCTATTTGGACCTTTACGAATCTGAATATACCCTAATACTTTACGCTCCATTAAAGTTAAAAAAGCAACTCTAATTAAAACACAAACAATCAATAAAAAAAAATTTATAATAAACATAAATAAATCATATATTATCAATACTATTTGTAGAAAAAATCCACATAAATGAATTCTAAATTCAACACATTAATCTGTCAAAATAGTAAATAATTATTTGTAATCAATAAACAAAAAATATTTCCATTATATGGTCCTTTCGTACTAATATAACATAATAACTCTTAGGATAGAAACCGACCTGGCTCACGCCGGTCTGAACTCAGATCATGTAAGAATTTAAAGGTCGAACAGACCTAATTATCAAGCAACTACACCCATAATTAATCTTAATCCAACATCGAGGTCGCAATCCATTTTATCGATAAGAACTCTTAAAAATGATTACGCTGTTATCCCTAAGGTAACTTAATCTTTTAATCACAAATTATGGATCAAATAAACATAAATTAATGATTTAATAATGAAGAGTTTAATTATTCTTCAAATCACCCCAACCAAACAAAACAAATTAACATTAAAAAATTAACTAAATAATAAAAATTAATTTATAAATGTAAAGCTCTATAGGGTCTTCTCGTCCAAAAGAAAAATTTAAGCCTTTTAACTTAAAAGTTAAATTCTAAAAATTATTAAGAGACAGTCAATTTCTCGTCAAACCATTCATTCCAGCTCCCAATTAAGAAACTAATGATTATGCTACCTTTGCACGGTCATAATACCGCGGCTATTTAAACTGAATCATTGAGCAGGTAAGACTTCAAAATATTATCAAGAAGACATGTTTTTGATAAACAGGCGGAAATTTATATTGCCTAGTTCCTTTTAATAAATTAACACACAAAAAACATAAAACAAAATAATTATACTAATCCCATCATTATTACAAAAACTTTAAAATTAAATTTAATATCTTAATAAAAAACCTAAAATCAATATAAAATCTAAAAGAAATATAATGAACTATAACGTAATCCAAAAATAGCTGGTCTTAAGCTTATAATTAAATATAATCAAATAATAAATTATAGGTTATTAATTTTAGAGCTTATCCCCTAAAAAATAAATAAATTAATACTTAAAACTAAAAAATTAAATAAAAGCAACAATTTTAAAAAATTAAACTTTTTCTTAAGAAACTAAATATTTTAGGAAACGAATAACATTTCACCTCTATAAATAAATTTATAATATTTATGAAACAATAAACAACATTTATTTATAGATCATCCTAAATTGAGACCAATTAATATTAATTAAAATTTTGATAAACCCTGATACAAAAGGTACAAAAAATAAAATCTACTTATTAAAATTTAAACTAAAATTAATAATTCAATAACATTACTAATAAACTATAATCAAAAAAATCAATTCAACAAAATATACTTAGACAAAAATAAATAAAATTATTTTTATTAAAATCAATAAATATCAAAACAATTAAATAATAAAATAAATTTATCAAGACATCCTGAATCGCACAGAAATATAATCAGTGTAAATGATTCACCTTACTAAAAAGTTATATCTTGTTTATACTAACTAGATACACTTTCCAGTACATCTACTATGTTACGACTTATCTCATATTAAATAAAAATAATTTACAATAAATAACGAGAGTGACGGGCGATGTGTACACACCTCAGGGCCAATACCAATTAAATTAAATAATTTAAATTACTATCAAATCCACCTTCATTAAAAAAAATTACAAAATTAAATTCGTAATAAAAAAAAATTATTGTAACCCATCATACTCTTAATTATAAGCTGCACCTTGACCTGAAATAAATTTTAATTCAAAAACAAGAAAATTATTACTCCAAAAAGATTTTCTGATAACGGAGATATACAAACAAATAAATTAAGTAAAGTTAATCGTGTACTATCAATTACGAGATAGGTTCCTCTGAATGGAATGAAATACCGCCAAATTCTTTGGGTTTAAAGACCTTAACTAATACTACCCAGGTAAAACAAAATTTACACTTAAAATAATAGGGTATCTAATCCTAGTTTAATTAACAAGTTTCATAGAATCTAAAAATATGAGTAAAAAAATAAATAAAATTTCACCTAATAATTAATTATTAAAACTCAAAATAATTTATTACTATATAAACCAATAATATTCACTTGTATTAATCGTATAACCGCGGCTGCTGGCACGAAATATGCCAATACTAAATCAATTACTAATTCCAAAATAATTTGATAATTAAATTTAATTACTATAAATAGAACATTTAGTTTAACAAAACTTATATAAAATATAAAGAAAAAGTGAATAAATAAGCAAGAATAAAACTTTAAAATATTAATGAAACACGTTTAATGAAAAATAAATTTAACAAAATAGAATAAATTAAATTTATAAAGAAAAATAAATTAAAAACATCAGTTAAAATTAAAAAATATTAGAATATAACTACCCCAAGCTGTACAACAATAACTTCTTTATTATATACTATAAAGATAAGTATGGAGCTTACATTCCGGTAAATGTATTATATTATCTTCTTTATTATTTAATCTTTCTTTTCACTCATAAATAAAGAAAGATTAAATAATATAAATTATTTAACTAAATACAATATGTAATTTAACATTATAATTAATTATATACAATTATATTTGTTATATTAATTAATATGAAATTATATTATATTAAATATAATTAATTTAAATATATGATAATATAATATAATTAATATATTTAATTAAATTACTATTAAAATAACATAATATATTTAAGTTATATTTATTATATCATATATTAATAATGAAAATATTTAATTACATTACATTAAATATTTTATTATATAATCATTTCTTTTGCCTTAAAAAATAGGTAGCTACAACTTTTGATAAATATATAAATTCAAATAATCAATTAATATTAATTAAATATAACTTATAAGGATATATTCAATTAGATGTGATATATTAAAATAAATAATTTATATTATATAATAAGATAAGTAGGAGCAAAATCAAATTTTTAATAAAACTTTTTAGTAGCAAAAGAAAAAAATCAATAATCAATTCACAAAAAAGAGCTTATAATTTATATATAAAATAACAAAAAATCACAAT